GGAATAGGTAGCAAAGCGACTTTGCCGCCTACAGCTACTAACTCGCCACCTCCCCACGTTAAGCTGGTACTTGTTGTTGCACCAGGAGCTGTTACGCCAGGTGCGTCAGCATGGATATTTTGTACCCATTGAGCCAAGATGGGTTGTAATTGTATGGCGGTATCCGAAAACATATCTTGGGGACGGCCTAAAGCACTCATGGTATCATTATGAATGTACAAGCCAAAACTGTGAAAACCTAGAAATATACATACCCAGTTAAGGTGCGATATGATTGCATCGCGGTGTCTAAGGACGCGATCTAATAGATCGTTGTACCGAGTAGTTGGATCATAGTCTCTTACCATAAAAATGGCTGCATGTGCAGCAGCACCAACTATTAGAAACCCGCCAATCCACATGTGGTGTGTGAACAAGGAAAGTTGTGTACCATAGTCAGTAGCTAGGTATGGATAGGGGGGCATAGAGTACATATGATGAGCTACAACAATAGTTGTAGAGCCTAACATAGCGAGGTTAAGAGATAATTGAGCATGCCATGACGTTGTTAGGATTTCATAGAGACCCTTATGGCCTTGTCCTGTAAATGGGCCCTTATGAGCCTCCAAAATATCTTTAAGTCCATGACCAATACCCCAGTTGGTCTTATACATATGACCCGCGATCAAGAAAAGAATAGCAATAGCTAAATGATGGTGCGCAATATCGCTCAACCATAGGCCTCCGGTTATTGGATCTAATCCTCCGCGAAAACTAAGAAATTCCGCGTATTTGGACCAATTCAAGGTGAAAAAAGGAGTTGCCCCTTCGGCAAAACTAGGATAAAGTTGAGCCAAAAGGTCACGATTCAAGATAAATTCATGAGGAAGTGGTATCTCCTTAGGATCAACCCCAGCGTCGAGAAATTGGTTAATCGGTAAAGATACATGAATTTGGTGTCCCGCCCAAGAAAGAGACCCAAGTCCTAATAACCCCGCTAAGTGGTGATTCAACATGGATTCTACATCTTGGAACCAGGCCAATTTGGGAGCGGCTTTGTGATAATGGAACCAACCTGCAAAAAGCATTAACGATGCAAAAATCAATGCACCGATTGCGGTACAATACAGTTGTAATTCACTGGTTATTCCAGATGCTCGCCAAATCTGAAAAAACCCGGAGGTTATTTGGATTCCTCGGAAACCCCCACCTACATCACCATTCAAAATTTCTTGCCCTACTATTGGCCAAACTACCTGAGCACTAGGTCCAATGTGAGTAGGATCGCTTAGCCATGCTTCATAATTGGAAAAACGGGCACCGTGGAAGTACATGCCACTCAACCAAAGAAAGATAATGGAGAGTTGGCCAAAATGAGCACTAAAGATTTTTCGAGAGATCTCCTCCAAATCACCAGTATGACTATCGAAATCGTGAGCATCAGCATGTAAGTTCCAGATCCAAGTGGTAGTATCAGGGCCCTTAGCTAATGTTTTTGAGAAATGCCCGGGTCTGGCCCATTCCTCAAAAGATGTTTTTACAGGATCCCTATCCACAACAATTTTAACTTCTGATTCCGGTGAACGAATAATCATTAAGTCCTCCTCTTTCCGGACAAGACATACAAAGAGACCTGCCAACTGTCTTTTTAGTGAATCTTTGAAAGATCGATATTATGGTTAGCCTTTTTCTTTACTATCTACCGTCCTTCTATTTTTTTTAGTTATTCACTGGAGCAATTATATATTGAAGTCAATCCGAGGCAAGTGTTCGGATCTATTATGACATAAGAATTAGGTGCCTAACGGACAACGGTTATCCGGGAAAATTATTTCCCGACGTAATAAAATTTTTTTTAAGAAGCTAGTGTATTTTTTTTGAGAGTATAAGTCCCTATCTACATCTACTTTCCTTGAGTGAGCATAATATAGATTTTTTATTCGATTCAAAATTCCAAGATAACTCATTAGAATTTTGAATAAGACCGCCCTGATATATATATTAGGTAGGAATATTTAGATTGACCCCTTTTATTTGCTTTATTCTCTTCTGTTCTAGAGCCCATCCCTATTGTTTATCCTTATGAAATTTGATATAAAATCGAAGGTAGAAGAAAGGGATATAATGAAATTCTTGATTCGATCTTCCCCTCTAAATTATTTGATTAATGGATCAACAACCAAATCACCCTTTTTCTGAAAAAGTAGAGTGCCCTTATTCAAATTCAAAGCGCTTCGTAATCTTCAACCAGTTCTGTGCTTCAATATAATTTCCCGGAGTAAGCCCTATAGCTTGTTTCCAATACTCAGCAGCTTGATCAAACCAAGCTTCCGCAATTTCCGAATCACCCTGTAGAATGGCCTGTTCTCCTCGGTCGGAATAGGCATTTCCTTCCCCTAGAACCGTACTTGAGAGTTTCCTACCTCATACGGCTCAGAAATTCCTATCTTTATTTCCCCTATCTTAACTGAATTCGATTTCTCAAAAATCGATCCAATTTCTTCTTGGGTTAAGCAGAAGAAGTTAATTACCTAAGTTTCAAACCCTAATTTTGATCAATAATCAGTTTGATCTTTTCTCCCACCTTCAGAAGAGTGAAGCATAGATAGACCTATATCCTTCGTTCGAATTTTCTGAAAGGTAACTATCTCGGTTTCGTTTCTTTCATATATGAAATTTCTATAGAATCCTTGAAAAAGACTTTTTCCCATAAGGAAGAAAAAAGAACTTACTATCTTTGGGATCTGATACTACACCGCTGCTTAATCCCTTAGTGGATCGACTGTATTACATAAGCGGATTCCTAAATTGTGCCCCATATTATGGTATAATTAAGCAGTTTTTTTTAGTTGTATCGACCTAGTCGCTCACTAATTGATCTTTACGGTGCTTTCTCTATCAATTTGAGACTTTATCCATAGAGTAGTAGTATAGGCTCTACTTTATTCCTATTTGGATTCTCATGAAGTGTCCTTCCTTCCTACAGCTGATAGGGCAAAATCGTTGTTTTGACGATCCCTATGTAGAAAGCCCTTTTTCTAGTATTTACTAGAAAATTTCATCTTTTTTTTTCTTCTTTCTTTCTATAGTGGAGATAGTCGCACGTAATGACAGATCACGGCCATATTATTAAAAGCTTGTGGTAAGAAGGGGTTTCGTTCTAGCGCCCGGAAATAATATTCCAAAGCCTTTGTATGCTCTCCATTGCTTGTGTGTATAAGGCCTATGTTATATAGTATATAACTTCGATCATAGGGATCAATTTCTAGTCGCGTAGCTTCATAATAATTCTGCAAAGCTTCCGCATAATTTCCTTCGGATTGAGCCAACATCCGTTACGGTCGTTCATTCTATTCAAAAAATCTCCGTTTCAAAACCGTACATGAGGTTTTCATCTCATACGGCTCCTCCCTTCTTTACATAGTACTAAGCGAAAAATCTATAGAATGAAAATCGAATTAGTCCCATCTCATTATGGACCGAAAGGGGCTGGTATTTTTCCAAGAAATCTCTAGCCAACCTTCCCTCAAGAGGTTTTTCTTAACACCAATGAATTCTATTAATGCTAGAGGAAAACGATAGCTCCAAGAATTTCTTTGTTCTCAACGCCTCCTATTTATAGGAATTAGCCACTTCAACGACCTTTGATGGTTATAAGGGTATCCAAAGTACAAACCTGATGGTTGTTTGTTATCCCAACCATTCTTCCCAACCCTGATACCGATCAGGAAGGGCTAATTTCTAACAAAGTTTTTCTCTTGTTGATTCCTATTTCGAGGTGTAGTGCTTTTCTCCCCTATGCTGCCTATTGGTACTAGTAGAGTAGGATTGGCCTGTAATATGGAACCCATCCTGTAGGTGTAACCTTTCGCTCAATACTCAAATCTACAATTGAAGCATCTGAAGCCACATCAATCGAGGATACACGACAGAAGGAATTGTTAGTTCACCTCACCTTCCCCAAGCGTGGGTTTCCTTTACTAATTTTGTTCTCTCTATGTGAAACCCCTCTCTTTCTCGTAAGACTGAGATGTAGGTAGGGCTAAAAAAAACAAACAAAAAAAAGACTCAAATCGCACCATCTCTATAATAAGTAAATGCCCGTTTTTCCCCTGAGGTTGTCGGAATTAGTTGCAATAAAATATTGGCTACAATCGAGGAGGTCTTATCAATGAAATTTCCATTTATACGGGATCTAGGCATAATTCCCAATCCATTCTATATAGAATTCTTTTCATTCTATCACAAAATAACATAAAAACAAAACATTCGATTCGTATAAATCGATCCATACGCTCTAAATGGATAAGAGAGGTATGGATTTTCCGCTCAACTAAAATTGTCTCCTTTTCCTTCTGTTTGGACAAGAAGAGATATGAAATATTTGACTAAGATTGGATTTAATTCCACTTTCCTATTTCTCAACAACAACTTCTCTCATAAGCTATTTCGCGTTTTCAAAGTCATTAATTATCGCGTACCCCCTTTTTTTATTTAGATGGAATAAGAAGAATTGTTCCATTCTCTTTTTATTTAGGGTTTCCCCAAAGAAAAACTTTTTTTGGAGCGTAATTCCTAGTAAAAAAATCCTGGATCCTTCCACTTAGATGAAAAGGAATTTTTCCAATAGAGCCATGGAATCCCCGAGCGGTTGTAGCTGTAACCTGTACTTCAGGAATACGAAAACTCGCTATTCACTCAGTTTTTTTCCATAATAAGATTATGTAGGAGAGATGGCCGAGCGGTTCAAGGCGTAGCATTGGAACTGCTATGTAGACTTTTGTTTACCGAGGGTTCGAATCCCTCTCTTTCCGTTTCTCTTAATTCATCAACGTTACCGATCACAATGTATCAAATCAAATAACAATTTAGTGCAGCAATAATACCTTTATTTAATAGAAATTCTCTATAGCAAATTGCTGCGGTATGTAAAATACACATAGATTAAATAACAAAAAAGAAAAAAGGATTCTAAGGTGAATCCATTTCTGCTAGGTGAATGGGAAAATACGAATTAAGAGCCTTAGGTCGATTTAGTTCGGGGAAAGGGGAAAAATTTTTATGAACCTTTCCTTTTTTCGTTAAGTTCAAGTCTGACGAGAGTAATATTCTACAACTAACAACTCATTTATTTTGAGACCCACCCATTTCCTATCTAGGATTTTTTGTACTAGTCCCTTATATTGCAATGTGTCAACCGTCAAATGCTTTGGCAATTTGCCCTGATCGGATGAAGCAATAGAATTTTGAACGAGACGTTTTGATCTTTGGTTATCCTTCGTAGTAATAATATCTCGGGGTTTGCAACGAAAACTTGGTATATCAACTATACGACCATTAACTAAAATATGTCTATGGTTAACTAATTGCCGGGCCCCAGGAATGGTTGAAGCCATACCCAATCGAAAAACGATATTATCCAAACGCATTTCGAGTAATTGTAGTAAAACCTGACCTGTTGACCTTTTTGCTTTTCCGGCCATATGTACATATCTAAGTAATTGTCGTTCTGTCAGACCATAATGAAAACGCAATTTCTGTTTTTCTTCAAGACGAATACGATATTGCTCTTTTTTCCCAGAATGGAATTTCTTTTTCAGATTACTTCCGGATTTAGGTGTTTTTCTAGTGAGTCCTGGTAAAGCTCCCAGACGGCGTATTTTTTTTAAACGAGGTCCTCTATAACGGGACATGAAGACTCCTTTTTTATTTTATTGAAATTTCATTTTACACAATAAATTTCATTGTATTTACATTACAGAATACATCGAAATTAAAACTGAATTAAACTAAAGGATAAACAGAGTAAAATCTACTATAGTACCACAGTACCACAAAAAACGTAATTTCATCAACATCTGGACTTTTTGTATATATATTATATATTTTAATGTTTTGTATCTAGCAAAATTGTAAGGTAGAACAACATAATAGACTCTGGATTCTCCATTTAATTCGGAGGAAAAGAGAGATTTTTGTTCATGGAACATCGACAGAGAAAAAAGCCGACTATCGGATTTGAACCGATGACCCTCGCATTACAAATGCGATGCTCTAACCTCTGAGCTAAGTGGGCTTACATAACAGAAATAGTGTAACAAATAGAAATATATATAGGAAATCTGTAAAATGTAAGATCTTAATTATTAATCTTAGTTATTAACTAGTTCCACATTGGAAGTTCTACTTAGAAAAAAAAAGAAAAAAAAAGAATGAATATCAAGCGTTATAGTATGATTTAGAATACTATAAAAAAAGGGGAGGGGGGGGGAAGAAAAACTTTGGAATATATTGATTCCGATTGAATTGGAAATATATCAACGATAGAATCAATGCAATTCAGAATTGCAATAAGCGGGGTCTATCAAATAGAGATGAGCTGCTAGACTACGTCGAATAATGAATTCAATGATTCAAAAAAACTAAGAGATAAATGAAATTACACAAGGAATCCTAGTTTCAAAGAAAAGGAAAATGGGGATATGGCGAAATCGGTAGACGCTACGGACTTGATTGTATTGAGCCTTGGTATGGAAACCTGCTAAGTGGTAACTTCCAAATTCAGAGAAACCCTGGAATTAAAAATGGGCAATCCTGAGCCAAATCCCACTTTTGAAAAATAAGCGGTTCTCAAACTAGAACCCAAAGGAAAAGGATAGGTGCAGAGACTCAATGGAAGCTGTTCTAACGAATCGAGGTAATTACGTTGTGTTGGTAGCGAAACTCCCTCTAAATTAGAGAAAGAAGGGCTTTATACATCTAATACACACGTATGGATACTGGCATAGCAAACCAAAGGATTAATCACAGAATCCTATATCATAATATAGGTTCTTTATTTCTTTTTGAAAATGAAATTCAGAATTATTATGAAATAGAAAATTCTGAATCCATTCTACTCGAACATTGAGTAATCAAATCCTTCAATTCATTGTTTTTGAGATCTTTTAAAAAGTGGATTAATCGGACGAGGATAAAGAGAGAGTCCCATTCTACATGTCAATACTGACAACAATGAAATTTCTAGTAAAAGGAAAATCCGTCGACTTTATAAGTTGTGAGGGTTCAAGTCCCTCTATCCCCAACAAACCCTCTTTTATTCCCCAACCATAGTATTTATCCTCTTTTTTCTTTTATCAATGGGTTTAAGATTCATTAGCTTTCTCATTCTACACTTTGACAAAGAAGTGCGAAGAGAACTCAATGGATCTTATGCTATTCATTAAATGGATTTCTTTTTTATTAAAGTATCGGCAAGGAATCTCGATTATTAATTCGATTTTTAAGTATTATTAAGTAAGCCATCCACAATGCATAGGACTCCCCCCCATTTCCAAATTAGGAATAGAATACTTTATGGATTTTTTAATCCCTTTAATTGACATAGGTGCAAATACTCCACTAGGATGATGCACAAGAGAGGGTCAGGATAGCTCAGTTGGTAGAGCAGAGGACTGAAAATCCTCGTGTCACCAGTTCAAATCTGGTTCCTGGCAAACAAAAAAAAGGGTCCACGGAATA